TCATTTGATTTGGTAATAAAGATAATAACGAATAGAAAGGAATTAATGACTTGGACTGGGTATTAACGGTCAATCTCCGGTAGAAGGTTCCGTCGGAACAATTATTTATTTCAGGGGTACCTCTTAAATAAAAAAAAAGAGAGAAAATGTGGGGAGAAATGACAAGAAGATATTGGAACATTAATTTTGAAGAGATGGTGAAAGCAGGAGTTCATTTTGGCCATGGTACTAGGAAATGGAATCCTAGAATGGCACCTTACATCTCTTCAAAGCGTAAAGGTATTCATATTACAAATCTTACTCGAACTGCTCGTTTTTTGTCAGAAGCCTGTGATTTAGTTTTTGATGCAGCAAGTATAGGAAAACACTTCTTAATAGTTGGTACCAAAAATAAAGCAGCCAATTTAGTAGCATCAGCTGCAATAAGGGCTCGGTGTCATTATGTTAATAAAAAATGGCTCGGTGGTATGTTAACGAATTGGTCCACTACAGAAATGAGACTTCATAGGTTCAGGAACTTGAGATCGGAACAAAATACGGGGAAACTCAACTGTCTCCCGAAAAGAGATGTAGCAATGTTGAAGAGGCAATTATCTCACTTGCAAACCTATCTGGGCGGGATCAAATATATGACGGGGTTACCCGATATTGTAATCATCGTTGGTCAGCAAGAAGAATATACGGCTCTTCGAGAATGTCTCACTTTGAGGATTCCAACAATTTGTTTAATCGATACAAATTGTGACCCGGATCTCGCAAATATTTCGATTCCAGCGAACGATGACGCTATGGCTTCAATCCGATGGATTCTTAACAAATTAGTATCCGCAATTTGTGAGGGCAGTTCTAGCTATATAAGAAATTGTTGATTAGGATAAGTCAATCACTTTGGAAACTCCATAAATTGATTGAATCGGTTACTATCCCTGAGTCTCAAAAAAGAGATCAAAATCACTGGGGATATTATGTGATCACTTGGGATCCGAAATATACGATTGATTCAAAGTAGACGAGTTGAGAAAGAGATACGAGATGGCTGAATCAAAATAATTCCTTTTTAAGTTCTATTTATGTCAGAGGGCAATATGAATGTTTTACCCTGTTCCATCAACTCACTAAAAGCGTTATACGATATATCCGATGTGGAAGTAGGCCAACATTTTTATTGGCAAATAGGGGGTTTCCAAGTCCATGCCCAAGTACTTATCACTTCTTGGGTTGTAATTGCTATCTTATTAGGTTCAGCCACTATAGCTGTTCGGAATCCACAAACCATTCCAACCGACGGTCAGAATTTCTTCGAATATGTCCTCGAATTCATTCGAGACTTGAGCAAAACTCAGATTGGAGAAGAATATGGTCCTTGGGTTCCCTTTATTGGAACTATGTTCCTATTTATTTTTGTTTCTAACTGGTCAGGTGCCCTTTTACCCCGGAAAATCATACAGTTACCGCATGGAGAGTTAGCTGCACCCACGAATGATATAAATACTACTGTTGCTTTAGCTTTACCTACGTCAGTGGCATATTTCTATGCGGGTCTTACCAAAAAAGGATTGGGTTATTTCGGTAAATACATTCAACCAACTCCAATACTTTTACCAATTAACATTCTAGAAGATTTCACAAAACCCTTATCACTTAGTTTTCGACTTTTCGGGAATATATTAGCGGATGAATTAGTAGTTGTTGTTCTTGTTTCTTTAGTACCTTCGGTGGTTCCTATACCTGTCATGTTCCTTGGATTATTCACAAGCGGGATTCAGGCTCTTATTTTTGCAACTTTAGCCGCAGCTTATATAGGTGAATCCATGGAGGGTCATCATTGACTAGCTTCCGAAATGGTCTTAAAAAAAAGCTTATCCCAACTCATACCGGTATATACGATCTAGAATAGGAGCAAAAAAAAAATGTATGATATTAGAGAATTAAAAAAAAGTAAGGGGGGTCGAGCTGGGTATATGTAAGGGCTCTAAGCCAATCCCTGTATATGTTTCGAAGAATGATTCTAGAATCCGGTTCAATAGAAGATACGGATGGTTTACGTTATTAAAGAAACAATGTATATGTGATATTAGATATTCACTAGTTATATATGGGCTATCCATATATATTATTTCCCATCCCACTGAATTTAGACGGATTCCAATGCAAGCCCTTCCGTTTTATCTGTGACTGTGGATTGAATGAATAAACAAATGAAGTCAAGCATGCATATAGAAGAGAAAGAGCGAAGAATTGAAAGAATGGAATGGTTCGGAACAAAGAAATGGAAGAACTGGAACCGTATAGATTTACAAAGACTCCACGGATAGGAACTAAAAACGAGATATCGAAGTAGCTCTGATGATTCAGTAATATTATTATTTCAATTCAGAGTTCTTAGTTCTTTTTTTTTTTTCGGATAGATCTTAAGTGATGGAATAATGAAGTAATAATTCATCGGTTGATTGTATCATTAACCATTTCTTTTTTTTGGTGCGAGGAACTTAATATGAAT